ATATCACTACTGTGTAAACGAAAAGTTTGAGAGTAAGCATGGGGGGGGGAATAGATTATCCATTCTTATATCAAGTAGCATCAAAATTCTCTATCCACAATTAATAATTAGTTATTGTGAGGGACCCTAATCGTATAGGGTCCTTGTTCATACTGGAAGTGGAAGATCAGAATGAAGAAATGCGGAGATCCAGATTCATTGCAACTATCCAAGAATTTCCATGTTTGAATCGAGGGTACATAATGTAAGACTTATCTCATCTTATCAATTGTTGTAATCTTTTTTTTATCGAATAAATCAAAAATATTTGTAGGACAGTATTAAGGATCTCATCGAAAACTTACAGCAGCTTGCCAAACAAGGGCTAAGAGAAAAAAGAACACAGGTATGACTGGCATAATATCTACGATTGGATTGAAAATAGCATAAGCCTCAGGCAATTTAGCAAAGACAAAACCACTTGAGTGAAGGGCAGAATTAAGCCAGATACAGATCAAACTAAAGGTATTAAGCATAACAAACATTTCATTCTTGGAGATAATTGTATTTTGATTGAGTTATTGATATAAGGAAAAATGAAGAAAGTAAAGTAAACCAAAAAAGAAAATACTGCTTTTTCTTTGACTTATCCAACCGAAAATCCTTCAATTTTCAAACGTAATTATAATTGAATTTCATTCAATATCTTAATTGAATTATATGTAATGATCAATAAATTAATGTAATGATCAGATCAATAAATTAAGTTTAATTCTTAATTAATTACGCGGGTTAAACCCTAGCAACAATCTAACATATTAGAAGCGGGAATTGACGAACAATCAATACCGACCTTAGTCTTTATAGGTGTAGGATAGAAATATAAATAAATGGGGCGTGGCCAAGTGGTAAGGCACCGGGTTTTGGTCCCGTGACTCGGAGGTTCGAATCCTTCCGTCCCAGAGCAGTTTGATTCTATTAAAATAAAAGATTGTTCTATTTAACTTAACAACACCAATCTTCTGTTTAAGGGTGTAATGTTGAATACAGAATAAAGTGTGATCCTTTTTCTGATTTCTGATAATTCAGGAAAGAATTACAGCCTTCCCGCTCTTTCTCACAAACCGAATTGAATCCAAATGAGATGCGGATGTAACTCAATTCATTTGAGATTTAAGTAAAATGGGAACATGAATCAATGTACAATTCAAAAAGAAAATAGGATGTGCTGTTCAGCGTATGCATGTCTTGCTCATTTTTATATTGAAGTTAGTTACTTAGGCAAACTTTACCACTATATCTATTTGGATTATCAATGCTTTTTAATTAGAATGTGAAAGTTCTGTTGATCCTGAATCCTAAACAGGGGGGCTCTTATTACTAATTTAATTCCATTACTCGGATTAAGGTTCCTAAGACCCGTTGGGTTAAAATCAAACTAGGAATAAAACAAGCTGTGCCTGTTTAGCTTTCCAACTAGACAAGTTGGAAAGCTAATCTAATTTTAAATCTAATTAAAGTTAAAGAAATTCTTTTAGTTTAGTTGTTTTTAGTTTAGTACTTCGAGAAAGAATTGGATCTTTTATGATTGATCGTCGTGCAAAATTAATTGAAGATGTAAAGAACTCTTGTTTTTTTTGTTTTTTTTATAAGTTGTTTCATTGATACAAGAAAATATCTTGCTGAGACTTCTACATCTAAATAGATAAATAGAAATACCGACCTCCATCCATCCATATAGAAAAATAAGAGTATCGAATACTATGCTATGTACTGATTGAACCAATGACTATTCATGATTTCATATTGAATCAAGTGCATACTTGACTGGTTCCAAACTAGAGGAATGTTATGGTAAAACTTCGTTTAAAACGATGTGGTAGGAAGCAACGTGCGACTTGAAGGACATGATCGGCTGTGGATTTTTACATCCACCATTCTTTTATTAATGAGGGTGCTCTTGGCTCGACATAGTTTGTTCTGTTCTACTTAAACCCCTATTTCGTTGGGTTTAAGTAAATAGTACATGATGGAGCTCGAGTGAAAAGGATTGGATTGATTCATTTCTCAGAGTCAAGGATCTAGGGTTAGTGTCAATCAATAAGTTGGAACAACTTCGTAAGTATATCGCCAATCTATATCGAAATATAAATCGAAAGGATCCAATTCGCACAAAAGTGTCAAATCCAAAACAAAAGGAAATCGTGTTTAGAATTGGTAAACTATTTCGATCAAAAGTAGATTACACGGGAATCAATTATTCGTAAAATCCTTTCATACAAAGAAATCACAAAAAAAGGTATGTTGCTGCCATTTTGAAACGATTAAGGATCACCCAAGTAATGTCTAAACCCAATGATCTAAAACAAAGATGAAGGATCCCGAAACAAGAAAACGCCATTTTCAATTGTCTCAACAATTGGATCAGAGTAAGGAATAAAAAAATGTATTCGAAATGAGACAAAGGGGGGGTTCGAGATAGCTCAATAAATGAAATGCCTAGTCCTAAGGATTTGCCTTTGAACTCTGTGAAAATTATCCAACTTGAGTTAGAAGTACGAATGATTTTTCTTTTTTTTCGTGAACGGTGAGGAAGAAGAAAAAACGAATCAAAAGAATCATCATCTAATTGATTAGATCATGTTGATGTTATGGATCTATTGGCTACTATATACATAAATTCGAATCATTCTTTCTCGAGCCGTATGAGGAGAAAACCTCCTATACACTTCTAGGGGGTGCAGTGCTCATCTACATCTATCCCAATGGGCCATCTACCGAATCGTTGCAATTGATGTTCGATCCCGAAGAGAAGGAAGAGATCTTCGTAAAGTGGGTTTTTACGATCCGATAAAGAATCAAACTTATTCAAATGTTCCCAATATTATATATTTCCTTGAAAGGGGTGCCCAACCTACAGGAATTGTTCATGATATTTCAAAGAAGGCAGGTGTTTTTCAGGAACTTCGCATTAATCAAACGAAATTCAAGTCAATTAATGACTAAATAAATATGAATAAAAATTTTTTTATTATTTTTACATTTATTCTATATTATTATATATTTATTAGAAATGTGTATTCTTGCTGTAATGCCAATTCAACACAAGCCCTTTTTTGTATTGTATTGAAATCTTTTTCATTTCTTTTGTTTTCTCAATGTTCATATTGACAATAGTGTATTGACCAAATAGAATTCGATCGTGGATAAATAGGTCTATTTATCTCCGCCTCAAAAAAATCAAATCAGTTTTAGTTTTTACTTTATTTTATACAAATGCTATACAAATAATAGGTTCCTTGGATTTGATGTGACACAAGAAGTCTCTTTCTTTTTATTTATGTCGATTCTGATCGTATCCACACGCCATAATTACAATTACATTGTTCGGGTTGCTAACTCAACGGTAGAGTACTCGGCTTTTAAGTGCGGCTAGAATCTTTTACACATTTGGATGAAGCAATGGATTCGTCCATACCATTGGTAAAGTTTGTAAGACCACGACTGATCCTCAAAGGAAATGAATGGAAAAAACAGCATGTCGTATTAATGAAGAACTCGAAGAGTGCGTGATCCTTACCGGATCCGTACAAAATCTTGTTGAAAGCAGGAAAAATAAATTCATGTTTGGTTTAGGTCGAGTGAATAAATGGATAGAGCCCTACGGCTCCAATTATATAGGGAAACAAAAAGCAACGACTTTCTGTTCTTAATTCGAATGATTACCCGATCTAATTAAACGTTAAAAATATATTAGTGCCCGATGCGGGAAAGGGGTCTCCCATAAAAAATAAGTGGATTCTCTATTTTTTTACTGAATCCTAACTATATCCCAATTCTAGAGTGGAGATGAATGTGTAGAAGAAAGAGTATATTGATAAACAGAATCAATTCTAAAATCAAAAGAGCGATCGAGTTGAAAAAATAAAGGACTTCTAGCCATCTCCCTAGTGTATTCTATAATGAATACAGACCCATTGGATGGAAAAGAAAGAATCCGTTGATTAACTTATCTGTTTCGAGGTATCCATTTTTTCTTACTATATACCTTGTTTTGACTCGATCGCACTATGTATCATTTGATAACCCAAGGAATCCCCTGCCTTTGGTTCAACTGGAATTTCACAAATGGAAGAATTACAAGTATATTTCGAAATAGATAGATCTCGACAAAAAGAAAAAGACTTCCTATACCCACTTCTTTTTCAGGAGTATATTTATGCCCTTGCTCATGATTATAGTTTAACTAGAGCGATTCTGTACGAATCTGTGGAAAATCTCGGTTATGACAATAAATCTAGTTCACTAATTATAAAACGTTTAATTACTCGAATGTATCAACAGAATCATTTGATTCTTTCTTTTAATGATTCTAAAAAAAACAAATTTTGGGGGTACAAGAATCGTTTTGATTCTCAAATCATATCAGAGGTATTTGCCGTCATTGTGGAAATTCCATTCTCGCTGCGATTAGTATCCTCCCTAGAAGGGAAAGAAATAGCCAAATCCCATAATTTAAGATCTATTCATTCGCTATTTCCATTTTTAGAGGATCAATTTTCACATTTAAATCATGTATTAGATATACTAATACCCTACCCCATCCATCTTGAACTCTTGGTTCAAACCCTTCGCTGTTGGATACAAGATGCCGCTTCTTTGCATTTATTGCGATTTTATTTCTACGAGTATCATAATTGGAATAGGCTTATTACGCAAAAAAAGAAATCCATTTCCATTTTTTCAAAAAAAGAGAATCAAAGATTATTCTTGTTTCTATATAATTCTCATGTATATGAATGTGAATCCATATTTGTTTTTCTCCGTAAACAATCTTTTTATTTAAGATTAACATCTTATAGAGCCTTTCTGGAGCGAACCCATTTCTATGGAAAAATGGAACATCTTGTAGTAGTTTTTCAAAATTATTTTCAGTTTTTCCTATGGTTGTTCAGGGAGCCTTTCATGCATTATGTCAGATATCGAGGAAAATCCATTCTGGGTTCAAAGGGAACCCTTCT